ATCGAACATCAATTGCAACGATTCGATAGACGGCTCATTGGGATAGATATAGATGAACAATACCCCCCCTGGAACCGTATAGGAAGTTTTCTCCTCGTACGGCTCGAGAAAAAATGATTTAATTCGAAGTTTTGTCTATGTATCCAATTCTAATAAATTAAATAACAAATGGATCTATAAAATCAATTAGACTACGATTCCAGTCTTTTTTCTTCCTGAAAAATGAAAAAGAAACCGCTCGTACTCATAACTCAAGTCGGATAACTCTCAAATAGCTCAAAGAATAATCTTTAGTGAATTTCTTTTATTGAGTAGTCTTTACTCCCTTTCGTTTATCCCGGTTAAACTATTTCAAATTCGATTTGGATTCTTTAGTCGGATCCAGTTATTGAGACTATCGAAAGAATTAACAACTAAAAGGGTGTTTCCTTGTTTTTAAACCCTTTATTCCTATTTTGAATCATTGGGTTTAGACATTACTTCGGTGTTTCTTAATCTTTTCAAAGTGGCAGCAACATACCCTTTTTTATTTCTTTCTATCAAAGAATCCTAGGGACGGTTGATTCTAGTATGATACACGTTGAATCGAAAAATTTGGATCAATTTCAACAAGTTTTGCTTTTGAATTGGAAACTTGCTCGAATTGGATCCTTTCGATTTTCCATATATTTACGAAGTTGTTCCAGTTGATTGGCATTAACCCTAGATCCTTGCCCCTGAGAAATGAATTAATACTTTCGGTTCGAGCTCCATCATGGACTATTTACAACCCGACAAAAAACGAAGGGTTCAAGTGTAACAGAACAAACAATGTCGAGCCAAGAGCACCTCATTTCTAGACAAATCGAAAATGGTGGATGTAAAAATCCACAACGGGTCGTGTCCTTCAAGTCGCACGTTGCTTTCTACCACATCGTTTCAAACGAAGTTTTACCATAACATTCCTCTAATTTGGAACCGGTATGGAATTGATTCAATTATGGAATCATGAATAGTCATCGGTTCAGCTGTCCATAGACATCGCAATCTACACTTTTTCTTCTATATATGAATATATGATACATGAAACAAGATTTTTCTGAAAAAATCCTAGCAAGACAACATTTTGAACATATTTAACAGACTAATATATATATAATAGATAATAGAAAGAAATCTATAATATAATATATATATGTAAATATATTACATATATAAATAATATATATATAATAAACGAATAAGTTTTGGAATCTGCATCTTCAAGTGACTTAATAAGATAAATTAAACGATTTCCTACTTTTTCAAAGATTACACGTACAGGGAATCATTAAAAATTTTTTTTATTAAAAAAAAATATTTCTAAATGAAATTCACTATTTCAATTAAACATCATTTTTGAATTGACTTAAATTTGATTGGGTTGGATTTGAAGAAAATTGGACAATAAGCATCGCCTTTGATCTTTATAGGAAGATCGGTCTTTCTTTTTGAATTGACTCATCACGAATTTAAAATAAAAATTTGAAATAGATCAAAGAAACGAAGAAAGAAATCATGAGATGTATAAAAAAATAATGTAAGTTAATATTTGAATTTTGATTCTTTTAATCAGATTACGAAAATCAAAATCGAAAAAAAAAATAGGTAAGGTTTCTCCTATCTATCAGATAGACGGAACTGTTGTCACTGTTTGTTGTTTGTTATAGATGTTTTATATCTACTATACTATAGAATATGGGACTTGATCATTTGTTAATGAAATTCGACCAGACACAGATGTTTAAAGTAATATAGATTAACTGCTATCCACCCCCCCCACTTCCTTTTTTATATTATGATAGGGTTTATATGGGAATAATGGAGAAATGGATCCGTGCTGGGACGGAAGGATTCGAACCTCCGAATGGCGGGACCAAAACCCGTTGCCTTACCACTTGGCCACGCCCCATTTCAATTTCTAATCGACACTAAAGAAACAATAATATTGTTATTGGTTGTTTGTCAACTCCAGCCCAAATAAATATCTAGATAGATTCCATATCTATAGAATATAGATCTTCTATATCTATAGAATAATCGAATAGACTGGTACTAGAATTTTGATACATCTAGATACAGAATTCAACTTAATTTATTGATCATTACATAGAATTCAATTAAGATATTGTATGAAAGTATCGTTTCTTCTATTCTCCTTTGAGAATTGGAGGATTTTTGGTTGGATGGATTCAAAGAAAAAGAAGGATTTTTTGTCTACCTTATTGACTTTCTTTCTTTTTCCTTATATCAAAAATGCAACCAAAATGCAATTATCTCCAAGAACAAAATGTCTGTTATGCTTAATATCGTTAGTTTGATCTGTATTTGTATTAATTCGCCCCTTTTTTCGAGTAGTTTTTTCTTCGGCAAATTGCCCGAAGCCTATGCTTTTTTGAATCCAATCGTAGATGTTATGCCAGTCATACCTTTGTTTTTTTTTCTCTTAGCTTTTGTTTGGCAGGCTGCTGTAAGTTTTCGA